GTATTATTGAAACTTGCTTGAACATGAATAACTCCTTTTGGTATTCTACGTGCACTCTTACGTGAACCAATACGTACATTCCTACGCGAACCAGTTCTCGGTATAGCTTTTGCCATATTGTATCATCTCATAAATATGAGTCAGAAATATATGGATATATCCATTTCATGTCAAAACAGATTCTTTATTTGTACATTGAGCCCTTTAGTGAGTCTGATTATCCTTGTCTTTGTTTATGTCTCGGGTTGGGACAAATGACTATAATGCGTCCCCGCCTGCGGATTAGTCGACATTTTTCACAAATTTTCCGAACGGAAGCCCTTATTTTCATATTTGTTATTCCTTATCTTAATTCTAAATCTATTTCATTGGTAGAAAATAAGTTTCTTGAAATTTTTCATCTCGAATCGTATTGAATAAAAACCACCTAATCTTTCGAATCCTTGTTTCGGAGTCGATAAATTATACGTCCTCTGGTTGAATCATAACGACTTACTTCAATTTTTACTTTATCTCCCGGCAGTATCCGTATAAAACTTCGTCGGATCTTTCCTGAAACATAACCTAGAATCAGATCTTCATTATCTAACCGAACCCGGAACATGCCGTTGGGAAGCGATTCAGTAATTAAACCTTCATGAATCCATTTTTGTTCTTTCATTCCAGGTCAAGCCTCCTTGAAGTATCAACTAATGGAGGAGAAACGATATTAGATAACTCATCCCCTTGCTTTTTTTTTTTACAAATAGGAAGAGGTTTCGGATCCCATTTGGATATTAAAAGGATTACCATATATAACACAAAATTTCTCCGCCGATTCCTTCTAGTCGAGCCTCCTGGTCTGTCATTATACCTCTCGAGGTAGAAAGAATTACAATCCCCATCCCACCTAAAATTCTAGGAATTCGTTGAGAGTTAGAATAGATTTGTAGGCCGGGTCGACTGATCCGTTTTAAATTTAAAAAATTTCTATAGGGTCTTTTCCTATTCCTTCTATGTCGCAGGGTTAAAACCAAAAAATATTTGTTTTTTTCTCGATGTTTTCTGACGTTTTCGATAAAACCTTCTCGGAAAAATATTTTAACAATATTTTCGGTAATATTAGTAGATGCTATGCGAACAACTCTTTTTCTATCCATATCAGCATTTCGTATAGAGGTTATTATCTCAGCAATAGTGTCTCTACCCATGATAAACTAAAATTATTGGTGCCTCAAAATTGGATATAATCAACATGTTTTTCTTTTTTTTTATTGGTTTATGAATATGAATTTTTCAAGATATATGCATGAGACACAATCTACGAATTAATCTAGTTCTTAATCTATTTCTTTCAAATACCTCAAAGACATCACGATCTCATTTTATTTTATAATACCTCGGGAGCTAATGAAACTATTTTAGTAAAATTTAATTGTCTCAATTCCCGGGGGATTGCACCAAAAATTCGAGTTCCTTTTGGATTGCCTTCTTGATCAATCACAACTGCAGCATTGTCATCATATCGTATTATCATACCGCTGTCACGTTTAAGTTCTTTACAGGTACGAACAATTACAGCTCTGACTACTTCTGATTTTTCTAGGGGCATATTTGGTACTGCTTCTTTGATCACAGCAACAATAATGTCACCAATATGAGCATATCGACGATTACTAGCTCCTATGATTCGAATACACATCAATTCTCGAGCCCCGCTGTTATCCGCTACATTTAAATGGGTCTGAGGTTGAATCATATCAATTTTTTAGTCTATTCTTTCAATGCAAAGGATGAAGAAAATAAAAGAAATATTGTTTGTTTAAATTTAAAAAAAGAAACTTGCGGTTTCATCCCAAGACTCATTTCTGTCGGTTCTACATTTTTATCCCGAAATAATAAATTGAGTTCGTATAGGCATTTTTGATGCTGCTATTAAAATAGCCCGTCTGGCTATATTTTCGGTTACTCCACCCATTTCATATAGTATTCGTCCCGGTTTAACAACAGCTACCCAATATTCAGGGGATCCTTTCCCCGAACCCATACGTGTTTCAGCCGGTCTTACTGTAACTGGTTTATCTGGAAATATACGGACCCATATTTTTCCACCACGGCGTGCATTTCGTGTCATTGCTCGCCGACCTGCTTCGATTTGTCTAGATGTGATCCAAGCAGGTTCAAGTGCTTGAAGCGCATATTTACCGAAACAAATATGATTACCTCGATAAGATATTCCCTTCATTCTTCCTCTATGTTGTTTACGGAATCTAGTTCTTTTGGGGTTATAGTTGATGGTTGTTTCGGAATTCCATCTCTACTACAGAACTGGACGTGAGAATTTCTTCTCATCCAGCTCCTCGCGAATAAAAGGATTCAAAATTGAATTTCAATTCATTTGAATAGATATTAGAACATTTTTATAAAAAATTTTATAAAAAATAGTTTTTTCTAACGTTTTAATAAATCTTTATTTTCTTTTGTCCTTTATCCAAGTTTACTAATTCAAAAAAAAAAGAGA